GAAAAAAAAAAAAAAAAAAAATTGAAATGATTGAAGTTTTTCTATTTGGAATCGTCTTAGGTCTAATTCCTATTACTTTGGCTGGATTATTCGTAACTGCATATTTACAATACAGGCGGGGTGATCAGTTGGACCTTTGATTCATGGGTTATCTCTTTTTTTGACCGACCCTTTTCATTTTGTTTTAATTTAACTAACTAAATGAAATTAAAAAAGGGAGGGGGTCCTTTTCAGATTGCTGGTCAATTATTTCAGTTCGGTGTAATTTTCGACCTAACAAGAGCGGAATCACGCTCTGTAGGATTTGAACCTACGACATTGGGTTTTGGAGACCCACGTTCTACCGAACTGAACTAAGAGCGCTTTCTTATCATAATGGAAAAGACCGTAAACAAGAGTAGTTATAACCTCAGGGCGTCTTGCATACCTATACTATCATAATGAATATGATATAATTAAAGCATATATAATATGCTCTAATTATATCAATTTTTTTTACTCGATCTAAAAAAGCTCCCTTTTTACTGCTCAGAGGCGAAGTGTAGGGATGACAGGATTTGAACCCGCGACATTTTGTACCCAAAACAAACGCGCTACCAAGCTGCGCTACATCCCTTTGAATGGGTCTACAGTGTCATTTTATAGAATCCTTGTTTTGTTTTCCACACCCTTCTTTTCTGTTTTTCTTTTTTTTTTTATTTCTATATATATATTTTTATTTCTATATATATATATAGAAAATCGATCTTACCTTTTCCTCTTTTTGTTTTTTCATATACTCATTCATATATCAGATAATATATTACCATAATAATATATTACCATATATTATAATAATATATATATAAATATTATAATATAAATCTTTTTCGCGCGAATTTCTCAGGCGAAAACGGACCTTTTTTTTTTCTGTTTTAAGAAAAGTAAAATATTATTTCTCGAATCGTTGTACATTTCAATTTGAATTTTAAAGTCGGGATTCCGCGTCCACATAAACAAAAAAAGCGTCCTTAACTACTGATTATATATGTATTACCATAATGTAATACAAGAAAGAAGGAGGATTTAAAATGCGAAATCTAAAAACATATCTTTCCGTAGCGCCGGTATTAAGTGCTCTATGGTTTGGTTCTTTAGCAGGTTTATTGATAGAGATCAATCGTTTTTTTCCAGATGCGTTGACATTTCCTTTTTTTTCCTTCTAGTTATTTCCGTAGGAAGAGGTGAAGCAAATTAGTAATACAATCAAATCTCTGTGACTAACCTTTTTTTTTTAGAATTAGATAGAAGGAATAAGGAAGGGCTGGGGGGAAGAAAAAAGTGAATTTTCAACCTCACCAAAACTTCGGTTCAGGTTCCAAGACAATTACTAGTAGAGGGAAAATGGAAGTGTGGAGAGGGTAACAGTATTCTACAAGATAATTAAATGAAATACTGTACTGTGATTCTAAATAGAGTTAGAAATCATTGTATTACTTATTATTTACTAAAATTTATTCTATATTGATTTACTATTTTCTTTATTATAATTATATTAATTGCAATTGATTGCAATGAACTCTTTGATAATTTGATTTTGAGTTAGTAACTTCTATTTTTTTTCTTTCTTCTTCTTCGTTTTTGATCGGAAAATAGAATAGTGGGGTGAATGAAAAACCCAAAGGGGGGTTCATGGCCAAAAGTAAAGATGTTCGAGTAACGATTATTTTAGAATGTACTATTTGTGTTCGAAACGGCGTTAATAAAAAATCAACGGGCATTTCCAGATATATTACTCAAAAAAATCGACACAATACACCTAACCGATTGGAATTGAGGAAATTCTGTCCTTATTGTCACAAACATACAATTCACGGGGAGATAAAGAAATAGATCTACCTGTACGTGCTCCTTCTAATAAATAGGCGGACTATTCCCTAATATATTATTAAAATGAAATAAAACTATTAGATTATTTTAACGATAATTATTTAAACTATATAAGATTCTTAGAGGAAAATATTATTCTATAAGTTAAAATATTATTCTATAAGTTATAGAAGAAAATCCCAATTTAAAGAAAATATCAATTTCGAGTGAATTTATATAGTCAATTTTGATTTCTATAAACCTAAATTAGTTATGATATTCTAATATCTTAGAATTCTATATATATATAGATATAGATAGAATATATATATATTATAGAATTACATAAATAGAGTAATATAAACATAAATAGAGATAAATAGAGTAATATAAAAGAATAATATAAAAAAAAGAAAGAGATTCAAAATTAATTAAAAATAAAATAAAATGAACAAACCAAATCCTAAATCCTATTTATTAATTCTAGAATTTAAAATTGAGTCCGCTATAAAAATAGGGTTTGATATATATATATATTTTATATAGGGATAGGATTCTTTTTAAAGATAAGGAATAAACAAATTAAAGATAAGGAATAAACAAATCATGGATAAATCCAAGCGACCCTTTCTTAAATCCAAGCGATCTTTTCGTAGGCGTTTGCCCCCGATCCAATCGGGGGATCAAATTGATTATAGAAACATGGGTTTAATTAGTCGATTTATTAGTGAACAAGGAAAAATATTATCTAGGCGTGTAAATAGATTAACCTTAAAACAACAACGATTAATTACTCTTGCTATAAAACAAGCTCGTATTTTATCTTCGTTACCCTTTATTAATAATGAGAACCCATTTGAAAGAAGCGAGTCGACCGCTAGAACTATAGGTCGTAGAACCAGAAAAAGGTAGGCTTGCTCTTCAATTCAGTAGGCTTACTCTTCAATTCAATTGAATCCAAATTCGAATCCGAACTCAAAAGTGGACTGGTGTTTTATTCTAAAAATCTGATAAAATGGTGTGTTGTAAGAAAAAAATCTTTTTTTAATCTAGTGTCTTCACTCATTTTGGTTTGATGACCTGATCGTAATTTTTTATCATACTAATTTCTACTCTACCTTCCCCGAGTTCACAACTCCATTTAATTTAAAGCATTCCAGGGGATTCCTGCTGAGAAAGAATATTGTTGCAAATCATATAAAGACCGTTCTTATTTGATATAGCTATTTGCGCAAGTATTTTACGATTAAGAAGCAATTTTTTTTTGTACAGATTGTGTATCATCTGTTTATAACTATAGGATACTCCCATGCCGCGAATTACTGCATTTACTCGGGTGATCCATAAACGACGAAAGTCTCTTTTTTTCCTCTTTCTATCCCGATTAGACGAAACCAAAGCTCGTATTCTCTGTTGATTAATAGTTTTAGTAAGTCTTGAATGAGCCCCTCGAAAGCTTGACGCAAATAAACGCATTTTTGTTCGGCGTCTTCGAGCTATATATCCTCGTTTAATTCTAGTCATTGAATAAAAGAAACTTTGATGAATAACTAAGTCTTTCGTACTGTTATTCTTTTACCCTTCCCTTACTAGTTTGTTAATAACAAAACGGATTGTTCCAATGTATAAAATAAAAATTCCAATGGCTTTTGCTACTATAACCTTCCCGACCACGATTTTCTCTAGGCATTTTACTTAGAAATAAGCAATTGTATTGATCCTGGAGATCCATAATAAATAGAAGAATAGTAAATAGAAATGGATAACTAAATCGTGGGTTCCATCGTTTCTATGGTTTGGTCTTAAACGGCGAGGTCCCTTCTATACACCGGAGCTCCTTTCTTCATTTAATCAATGCTATTGGTAACTTGTACAGTTCACACTTTTTGGCTCTACCCCATGAATTTTTCAGTAATAGATCTTTCACAACTAGATCTATCTTATACGGTAACGATATTTAATTATAAAGATTCGTTGGCTAGCTGACCCTGTTAGTCCGTTCCTTGCAAGCATAATCCTTTTGCTTTTTTATTTCAATAGGATTTTCCCCGCTTAATGGATAAGCGTTTGCTACCAATGGGGAAGTTGTTCTCATCTTAAATTCATGATTGGATTTGCACCAACGGAAACCATAAAAATTATACACAATAGAAGTATATGGTGGATCTACCCCTTTGATTTTAGCTAGTGCAGGGAAGAACCCCATTCTATAGTATTGATCATGAATATTGAAAAAAGAAACTTTTTTCTCAGCCCATGATTTGAACGAGTCGCACATACACCCTCGTACATGTTCCTCGACGCTGAGGACATCCCCTAAGAGCAGGGGATTTCGTGACATTTCTGATTGGCTGTCTTGCGTTTCTAATAAGTTGTTTAATTGTTGGCATGTTGAATCATATACATAAGAGTTCGGTTTAGATCAATCCTAACCGAATCACTTTTTTTTCTATCTAATATTTTTTATTTAATCCTCTTATTAAGAAGGAATAAGGGGATTAAATAAAATAAGAGGATTAAATAAAAAAACTCAATCTTCAATTTTGACCTTGTGCTGTTATTTTTTATTAAAGATTAAATTGCTTAATCTGCTAAAAGATCAATAATTCCATAATCTTTTGCTTCTGTGGCTGACATAAAAATATCTCGTTCCATATCCCGGGATATCACCCAGAAGGGTTTGCCCGTTCTTTGTACATAAACTTCTATAATTGCCTCGCGAAACTTTGCCAGTTCACCCACTTCCAGGATAAATTCCCTTGTTTGTTGGGAATCCGGCATAAAAGAAGTACTCGGTTGATGGATCATTACCCTAGCGTGAGGGAATGCCATACGTTTGGTAATTGTTCCTCCGGCCAGGAGAAAAGATCCCATTGAAGCGGCCAATCCTATGTCTATTGTATTCACATCGGGTGTCACAAATTGTATAGCATCATAAATACTAATTCCGGGTATTACCCCTCCGCCAGGACAGTTTAGAAACAAATACTGCTCTTTGGTGTGATCCTCTAGACTAAGAAATACCATAATGCCAATAATGTTATTTGAGATTTCGCTATCAATCTCTTCGGCTAAAAAAAGGACTCTTTGCCGATAAAGTCGGTTGATTAGGATAAAAATTGATCCTTTAGGAGCCGTACAGGCATCTTTTGATGCATACGGTTCGATAAAAATTGTAAAAAAGAAATCAATGTGTAGATTTCGGGCATCCCTCGTTTTTGAGAGCGTTCCTTCTAACAAAGGAGCTTGTTCTTTCATTTTTACCATTAAAGAAAGATCAGCTCCTTAATCTATTTTTTCTATAATATAGCAAAAATAGATTAATCTTATCGAATAAACTTTTCTTTTCATTGATGTGCTTTTTCATCAGGATTCAATCCAAATCATGATGTCATTTTCTTGTTCCTAAATGGGCTTCTTTCTTTTTGATTCAAAATTTTTAGGTTTATGTTCTACTCCGAGTAAAGATCCGCCCGATTTTGATTTGCACATATAGAACAAATCGCCCCAATACCACGTCTTTTTTTTTTTTATGCGATTTCTCCCTAATTCCTTTCATGTCGCCTGCCAAAAATTTGCCGTATTTCTGATTTTACGTATTTATGATTTTATTCGATTAATTAACAGTTTGAAATCGCTTCTGTTACTCAGTTTTTGAATGAAAATTTTATGATATAGGTGGTAATCGCAGATATATTACCGCTTGGTTTTTTTATAAACGGAGTCTGAATGCTTCATTTTATTGATCCAACCAATCCAACCATAAATCATTATAATTGAAAATAGTAATCTGGATACCCCCAAAAAAATGGATCTATCATTGTACTTCGCGCTTCAAATAATTGAAAATTCAATTAATGGCGAAACAGAGGATATCTCGATCGGGGGAGAGAACGGGGTAATTCCATATGACCCAATCTATTTGACAAGTCGCACTATACGTCAACCCAAGAACTAGTTTCATCGTCCGGACCTTGGAAAGGCACTTTTGGAATACCAAGAGGCATAATAAAGGATTCACCACGTCGTATCACTTTGATGTGGAAGCGTAACAAGAGGTTTACTGTATAATATTGGTTCATATACATAGAGTGAATAGAATAAGGCCAGAAACTAAAGTAAAGGAAGAAGAATGAATGAAAATGAAAGAAAATTTGTACGAATAGGTCCTTTGAATGATGAGATGCATTTGTTCATAGAAACTGGAATCAATCCCCCATTGCGTATTGATACTTATCGGGTATAAAATAGATCTGCTTCTCATTTTTGAATTGTTCCATTATTGCTAAAAGAATAGAGCAAATAGTAATTCTTTCTCCGAAAAACCCTTCCAAAGGAGGGAGGCCCGTAGCATAGTCCAATGCAATAAAGTTACACAGTGTCTATTTTTCATTGATAAAGGGGTATTTCCATGGGTTTGCCTTGGTATCGTGTTCATACTGTTGTTTTGAATGATCCCGGCCGTTTACTTGCTGTTCATATAATGCATACAGCCCTGGTTGCTGGTTGGGCTGGTTCGATGGCTCTATATGAATTGGCAGTTTTTGATCCCTCTGACCCCGTTCTTGATCCAATGTGGAGACAAGGTATGTTCGTTCTACCTTTCATGACCCGTTTAGGAATAACCAATTCGTGGGGCGGCTGGAATATTACAGGGGGGGCTATAACGAATCCGGGTTTTTGGAGTTACGAAGGTGTGGCCGCAGCACATATTGTCTTTTCTGGCCTTTGCTTCTTGGCAGCTATCTGGCATTGGGTGTATTGGGATCTAGAAGTTTTCTGTGATGAGCGCACAGGAAAACCTTCTTTGGATTTACCCAAGATCTTTGGAATTCATTTATTTCTCTCAGGAGTGGCTTGCTTTGGTTTTGGCGCATTTCATGTAACAGGATTGTTTGGTCCGGGAATATGGGTGTCCGATCCTTATGGACTAACTGGAAAGGTACAACCTGTAAGTCCAGTGTGGGGTGTGGAAGGTTTTGATCCTTTTGTTCCAGGAGGAATAGCCTCTCATCATATTGCAGCAGGCACATTGGGCATATTAGCGGGCTTATTCCATCTTAGTGTCCGTCCACCCCAACGTTTATACAAAGGATTACGCATGGGAAATATTGAAACTGTCCTTTCCAGTAGTATCGCGGCTGTCTTTTTTGCAGCTTTTGTTGTTGCTGGAACTATGTGGTATGGTTCAGCTACTACTCCCATCGAATTATTTGGTCCTACTCGTTATCAATGGGATCAGGGCTACTTCCAGCAAGAAATCTATCGAAGAGTTAGTGCTGGGCTAGCCGAAAATCAAAGTTTATCAGAAGCTTGGTCTAAAATTCCCGAAAAGTTAGCTTTTTATGATTACATTGGAAATAATCCGGCAAAAGGAGGATTATTCAGAGCGGGTTCAATGGACAACGGGGATGGAATTGCTGTTGGGTGGTTAGGACACCCTATCTTTAAAGATAAAGAAGGGCGCGAACTTTTTGTACGTCGTATGCCTACTTTTTTTGAAACATTTCCCGTTGTTTTGGTAGACGGAGACGGAATTGTTCGAGCCGATGTCCCTTTTAGAAGGGCAGAATCGAAGTATAGTGTCGAACAAGTAGGTGTAACTGTTGAGTTCTATGGTGGCGAACTCAATGGAGTGAGTTATAGCGATCCTGCTACTGTGAAAAAATATGCTAGACGTGCTCAATTGGGTGAAATTTTTGAATTAGATCGTGCTACTTTGAAATCCGACGGCGTTTTTCGTAGCAGTCCAAGGGGCTGGTTTACTTTTGGGCATACTTCGTTTGCCCTACTCTTCTTCTTTGGCCACATTTGGCATGGTGCTAGAACCCTGTTTAGAGATGTTTTTGCCGGTATTGATCCAGATTTGGATGTTCAAGTAGAATTTGGAGCATTCCAAAAAGTTGGAGATCCAACTACAAAAAGACAAGCAGTCTGATGCAAGATTGCTTTGTTATTTTTCGTTTCTTTTTTTGACATAGGTTGTTGGAAAAATCTTGATTTAAATGCAATCGCTGCCTTTTCGTTGACTCTTGCTCTTTCTTTACCCGGGGGATGATCCCAAATAAACAGGTATGGAAGCTATAATTGTAAACCACGATCGAATTTATGGAAGCATTGGTTTATACATTCCTCTTAGTAATGACCTTAGGGATAATTTTTTTCGCTATCTTTTTTCGAGATCCGCCTAAAGTTCCAACTAAAATAAAAAAGTGAAATGATTTTTCATTATCTCAATTGAAGTAATGAGCCCCCCAAGATTGGGGGGCTCATTACTTCAACTAGTCCCCGTGTTCCTCGAACGGATCTCTTAGTTGTTGAGAGGGTTGCCCAAAAGCAGTATATAAGGCGTACCCGGTAAAACTTACAAGTAAACCAGATATAGAGATGGCGACTAAGGTTGCTGTTTCCATTATTATATAACTTCAAGGCCACGATGGATCTATGATAAGATTTTACAACGGAATGGTATACAAAGTCAACAGATCTCACTGAATACAAAATAAGATTTATGGCTACACAAAGCGTTGAAAGTAGTTCTAGATCTGGTCCAAGACGAACTGCTGTAGGGGCCTTTTTGAAACCACTGAATTCGGAATATGGTAAAGTTGCCCCTGGATGGGGAACGACTCCTTTGATGGGTGTTGCAATGGGTCTATTTGCGATATTTCTATCTATTCTTTTGGAGATTTATAATTCTTCTGTTTTACTGGATGGGATTAGAATGAATTAGATTTTTCAATCTATCAATCTAAAAAGCGAAACTTTTCGGTCTCATATTTTTAGCCCATGGTAGTTCGACCGTGAAATTTATTTGTTTCTGTAGTTCCGGAATATGAGTGTGTGACTTGTTATAATTGATCCTATTGATAGTACAGAAAATGAGTCTGTTGTCTTGATAGAGATAGTTTTACTCCGTCGGGATATTATCTGGAGCACGGAAAATATGAAATGGATAACGAAGTATTCGAACTATGATTCATACGTAATATTCAAACCTCGCAGCCGGATTCTAAAAAAAATTCAAAGAAAGAGTTAAGGAGTTAGATTCTAAATAGAAATCTAAAGTGTTTTCTTCTTTCAAACTCGTGTTTATGCTTATTTTTATTAAAGGACAAGCCTTTCTTTGTATTTGTAGTTATTATACCCTATTTATTGAATAAGTGATGATTCAAAGGTTCTTACTCAGGGAATCTTTGGACTTAGTTTGAAGGTTTTAGTGAATCATCGTGGTTCTAGTATGAATCTGAGGTTTCAATTGATTCATAGGGTCTTAACAAGATAATTCCTCTCAATAATAAATAAAAAAGAAAAGAAGAAATCCACATTCCATACAAATAAAAACGAAAAGCAAAGAAAGAAAAAGAAAAGAGTAGGTAAATAGAAGACTCAAGAGGCCTGGAACGATCGACATAAAGACGAAAGCGCCGACTTGATTTTTTGGCATTATAACTCCAACAAGAGTTCTCGGATTTGACTCTGATTTTTACTCTTTTTTATCTACGGATTAAGAGGTTCATTTTTTATTATATATCCGTTTCAGCCAATATTTGGGTGTTTTTGTTTGAGCTGTACGAGATGAAATTCTCATATACAGTTCTTAGAGGGGGAGTCCTATTGGTTTACCTATCTCAATAAAGTCTATGATTGGTTTGAAGAACGCCTCGAGATTCAGGCAATTGCGGATGATATAACTAGTAAATATGTTCCTCCTCATGTTAACATTTTTTATTGTCTAGGAGGAATTACGCTTACTTGTTTTTTAGTACAAGTAGCTACAGGGTTTGCTATGACGTTTTACTACCGCCCGACGGTTACTGAGGCTTTTGCCTCGGTTCAATACATAATGACTGAAGCTAACTTTGGCTGGTTAATTCGATCAGTTCATCGATGGTCGGCAAGTATGATGGTCTTAACGATGATCCTGCATGTATTTCGCGTCTATCTCACCGGTGGTTTTAAAAAACCTCGTGAATTAACTTGGGTTACAGGTGTGGTTCTGGCTGTATTGACCGCATCCTTTGGTGTAACAGGTTATTCCTTACCTCGGGACCAAATTGGTTATTGGGCAGTCAAAATTGTAACAGGTGTGCCGGAAGCTATTCCGGTAATAGGATCGCCTTTGGTGGAGTTATTACGTGGAAGTGCTAGTGTGGGACAATCCACTTTGACCCGTTTTTATAGTTTACACACTTTTGTATTACCTCTTCTTACTGCCGTATTTATGTTAATGCATTTTCTAATGATACGTAAGCAAGGCATTTCTGGTCCTTTATAGAAAATACGGCCCATAAATATTTGAGATATTTGTAATCAATTAGTTATCTTATTACTTGGGGGAGGAAGAGCCAATAGTATTTCATTGCTACAAATATGGATTATTGAAAAAAAAAAAAAATAAGACATGTATTTGGATATTTTCTTTCAACTCCACAATAGTTTATTATTTATTTGGCATGATATGAATATGATATGAATAGTTGAAGGAAATTCTCCGAAGATAAAATGGATTATGGGAGTGTGTGACTTGAACTATTGATTGAGCCGTGCAGAAATATGCCTTTATCTGCTACATTGGAATTCATAACCAAATGTGTCTTTGTTCCAACCACCGAAAAATCCCGAAGGATAGGCTGGTTCGCTTGAAGAGAATCTTTTCTATGATCAGACCCTGTGATGTCGTGCAGGAGCAGGCTCCGTAAGATCCAGTAGAATAAGTGATTTGGCATAATCAAAAATTTGTTTTGACTATTTTTACTTTCTTACTTAATAGTATGAAAATGCATTCATTTCCTCTGCATCGATCCTATTTTTTATTTATTATACTATCGGAGTGAAACAAGAGATCTAAAGAAGAGCAAAGGTTAGACTATATTAGTAACAAGTAAATCCTTTGTATGTGAAAATTCTCGATATTTTTGGAGAGAAAGGTCGATCGCAAGGGCTGAGACGGCCCAGAAAGCATCAACTTTGTACGCTTACTTGGGTATTGAGCATTTACCTGTAAGAATTGAATTCCTTTTTTTACATATAGAATCATTCATATATGTGTGGATACCATATATATCTTAAGATATAGATTTCTTTTAGATGTATCCATTTTTTTTATTTGATTCGATTGAGTCTTGCTCGAGCCGGATGATGAAAACTTATCATGTCCGGTTCTTTCGGGGGATGGATCTATAAGAATTCACCTATCCCAATAACAAAGAAACCTGACTTGAACGATCCTGTATTAAGAGCTAAATTAGCTAAAGGTATGGGTCATAATTATTACGGGGAACCCGCATGGCCCAATGATCTTTTATATATATTTCCAGTAGTAATTCTTGGTACTATTGCTTGTAACGTAGGCTTGGCGGTTCTAGAACCCTCAATGATTGGTGAACCCGCGGATCCTTTTGCAACTCCTTTGGAAATATTACCGGAATGGTATTTCTTTCCTGTATTTCAAATACTTCGTACAGTCCCTAACAAGTTATTGGGTGTTCTTTTAATGCTGTCAGTGCCCACAGGATTATTAACAGTACCCTTTTTGGAAAATGTTAATAAATTCCAAAATCCATTTCGTCGTCCAGTAGCGACAACCGTCTTTTTGATTGGTACCGCAGTGGCCCTGTGGTTGGGTATTGGAGCAACGTTACCGATTGATAAATCCCTGACTTTAGGTCTTTTTTAAATTGATTCAATTGTAAAATATTCTGACGTGCGTATCTAGGGAGTAGTCACTTGTTAAAGTGAATTCTCCCTAGATCTATTTATTAAATTCTGTTGTTAATAGATGGATTGTGCTGAAGGTTCCAAATCATTTTATTTTTTTGGAAATCAAATTAGAAAAATTTGTCTACTTCTTTTCTAGAATGTCCAATATTTGTTTGACATCTTCTATACGAAAATGTTCAATTTTCCTAAGTTCTTCTTGACTGTTATTCAACAGGTCAAATAATGTATGTATATTGGACTTTTTGAGACAATTATAGATCCTAGGAGGCAATTCTAATTGGTCAATAAAAATCGATTTCAATGCAAGTTCGTTTTTATTTTTTCTTAGTTTAGCTAATCTATCATGAAAAAGAAAAAAGGGTAAAGTAACCCTGTGTTGATTGTTTTCTAAATTGAAGTTTTTTTCTTCTTCTGGATGTAAAAAAGGAATAAATAAATTAATCAAAGCCCGGGAGGCTTCGCGAAGTGCTTCTTGAGGAGTTAAACTTCCGTTTGTCCATATTTCTAAAAAAAGTATCTCCTGCTTTTCATTACTGTTCCCATACGAATGAATACTATGATTCGCATTTCGAACGGGCATGAATACAGCATCTATAGGGTAACTTCCGTCGTTAAAGTTTTTTTTCGTTTTTATACCGTATCCTCTATGCCTCTCGATTTGTAATTCAATACACAAATCAATTGGTTCTGTTAGTCTAGCTATATGTTGTGTATGATCAACGATTTCCACGGAAGTCGGTAAGATGATATCTTGAGCAGTTACATACCCCGGACCCTTGGCACAAATAAGCGCGTTACAAGTTCCATACAGATTACTTCTCAATACAATTTCTTTCAAATTCATTAAAATTTCATGTACTGATTCTTGACTACCTATTATGGTAGAATATTCATGTGGTATTTTCTCAGATTTTGCGCGTGTAATACATGTTCCTTCTATTTCTCCAAGCAAAGCTCTTCGCATCGCAATGCCTATTGTGTCGGCTTGACCTTTCATAAGGGGAGCTAGAATAAAGCGTCCGTAAGAAAGACGCTTACTTTCTGCTCTTGATTCAACACACTTCCACTGTAGCGTCTGAGTCGATACTTTTACTTTCTCTCGCACCATAAAGTTTATTATTTGATATTTGATTTTATTTGATAAGATGAATCCTTTATTTCTCTTTAAATCCCTTTAGTGTTTCTATTTCTATACACGTCTTTTTTTCGGCGGTCTACAACCATTATGTGGCATGGGAGTTATATCCCGTACGAAATTTAATAGTATACCACTTCTACGAATAGCTCGTAAGGCTGCATCTCTTCCGAGACCAGGACCCTTTATCCGAACTTCTGCTCGTTGCATACCTTGATCCACTACTGCTCGAATAGCATTTCCTGCTGCGGTTTGAGCAGCAAAAGGCGTCCCTCTTCTTCTACCCTTGAATCCACAAGTGCCGGCGGAGGAACAAGAAATCACCCGACCCCGTACATCTGTAACAGTAACAATGGTGTTGTGGAAACTTGCTTGAACATGAATAACTCCTTTTGGTATTCTACGTGCACTTTTACGTGCACTACTGCGCCTATTCTTACGTGAACCAACTTTTGGTATGGGTTTTGCCATATTTTATCATTTCATAAGGATAAGTCAAAGATATATGGATATATCCATTTCATGTCAAAATAGATCCTCTATTTTGATTTGTTCATCGTTTTCTTTAAGATCGGTGAGTCTCTTTTAGGATAGAAGGACTATCCCTGTCTTTGTTTATGTCTCGGGTTGGAACAAATTACGATAATTCGTCCTCTCCTACGGATTAGTCGACATTTTCCGCAAATTTTACGAACAGAAGCCCTTATTTTCATAATTTTTATTCCTTTTCCTTATATTTAATTATATTCCTTAATTAAATTAGAATTTAATTCTGAATTTACTTATTGGAAAAAGTTTCTTGAAATTTTTGAACGTTGAACTGTATCCTCTGAAAGGAATATTGAAGTACCTAATCATTCGAATCCTTATTGTGGAGTCTACAAATTATACGTCCTCTGGTTGAATCATAAGGACTCAGTTCTATTTTTGCTCTATCCTACGGTAGTATACGTATAAAACTACGTTTGATCCTTCTTAAAGTACCTGAAAAGTATAGCCGAGAATCAGATCTTCATTATTTAAATTTAAACGAATCCCTGGAGCATACGAGTAAAGTGATTCAGTAATTAAACCTTCATGAACTTTTCTTTCATTTCAGGTAGAACCTTCTCGAAGTATTAACTAAGGTAAGATGGGAGGAGTTATATTAGATAACCCGGTCTTTTTTCTTTTTTTTTTTTTTTTTTTTCCAAAAAAAGAGGGAAGTTCTGGATACAATTCGGAAATCAGACTGATTACCATATATAACACAAAATTTCTCCGCCGATTCCTTCTAGTCGGGCTTCTCTGTCTGTCATTATACCTCGAGAAGTTGAAAGAATTACAATCCCCATCCCGCCTAAAATTCTAGGAATTTGTTGATAGTTAGCATAGATTCGCAGACCGGGTCGGCTGATTCTTTTTAAATTTAAAAAAGGTCTATATGTTCCTTTTCTATTTCTTCTATGTCGTAGGGTTAAAACCAAAAAGGATTTTTTGCCTTCCTGATGTTTTCTTACGTTTTCGATAAAACCTTCTCGTAAAAGTATTTTAGCAATGTTCTCGGTAATCTTAGTAGATACCAGTCGAACCCTTCCCCTTCGATTCATGTCAGCATTTCGTATAGAGGTTATTATGTCAGCAATAGTGTCCATGGTAAACGAAAATTCGTGTTGCTCCCCAAGTTATAATCAACATGTTTTTTTTTTTACTTATTTTTTTAAAGGTATATGCATGAGACACCGATCTACTAATTCATTTATGTCATTTAAGAATTAAATAGTATAACTATATTGAGGTCTTGCCTTATAATACCTCAGGAGCCAATGAAACTATTTTAGTGAAATTTAACTGTCTCAATTCCTGGGCGATCGCACCAAAAATTCTAGTTCCTTTTGGATTTCCTGCTTGATCAATGATAACTGCAGCATTGTCATCATATCGTATTATGATGCCGTTGTCGCGTTTGAGTTCTTTACAAGTACGTACAATTACAGCTCTGACTACTTCTGATCTTTCTAGGGTTGCTTTTGGTACTACTTCCTTGATCACAGCAACAATAACGTCACCAATATGAGCATATCGACGATGACTAGCTCCTATGATTCGAATACACATCAATTTTCTAGCCCCGCTGTTATCTGCTACATTCAAAAGGGTCTGAGGTTGAATCATTTTTTTTGTAATCTGTTCTTTTAGTGCAACAAAGGACAAAGAAAAAAAAAAAAGAAATATTGTTTGTCAAAAAGAAACCTACAATTGTTTTTTTTTATTCTTAAGACTTTTGCCCTCTATTACTATACTATTCTGAGATT